TGAAAAAATTTTTTTTGTAATTCCGTACATAAAGATTCAGGAAATACGGGATCTCCGCCTACACAAGCAAATTGTCGATAAAACTCCAAAATGGCATTTTCTTTTGACCCGATTTTTTTTTCCTCCTTTTCATTCAGGAAAGACAAGAAAATCTCAGGGTAGCAAGCGTTCTCTAGGATTTCGCTTAAATTCGAACCCATAGCTGATGATAGAACTAGAATAGAGATTTTCTGTTTCCTACTTACACGAGCCCATATCCTTGCTTTTCGATCAATCTCTAACTCTAATCTTCCTCCCCAATCTGATATTATTGTGCCAGTATAGACGGAAATTCCGTTATGGTCCAATTCTGACCGATAATAGATACCAGGGCTTTGCAATATTTGATTGATTACAATTCTGTATATTCCATTTACTATAAAAGTTCCCAGGGAATTCATTAGAGGAATGTTTCCAAGAAAAATAATTTGTTCTTGGATATCCCGACTGTTTTTCCAAATTAATCCCGCGGATATATATAATTCAGAGGAATATGTAATTGATTCATATACAGCATCTTTTTCTTTTATCGAGGGTTCTACCAATTGATATGTTTCCACAAATAATTGAAATTCAATTTCTTGATCTGTATCTTCAATTTTTGGAAACTTAAAAAGTTCTTCTGTTAAGCCCCGATCAATGAATCTACAAAACCCTTCAAATTGTATTTGATTCAGTCCGGGTAGTGTCGATATTCCTTCATTTCCAACCCCAAGCATTTTCAACTTCCCCATTTATTTTATAGAAAAGATACCACGCTTTGCTGTCATTCTTCATCAAATCACATGAATAGATTTAGCAATAATGGAATCTCTGTTCTTTTTACTTTACTGAATCACATGAAATTTGACCTAACTCCGTCTATGAAACACCTATTATGAAAGGAGGAAAAAGAGGAAGAAATAGAATTTTATACTCAAATTGGAATTTGCAATAAAACAAACAGATAGAATCTAACTTGTAATATAAATGGAAACAAAGTGATAAATTTCACCTAGACTTCAGGGTATTTTAAAGAATCTCAAAACAAAAAATGAATTCTATTTCTACTATCTATTATGATATTACATATTCCAATTCGATTGGATGGATACCCAAAAAAATGAATTCGGGATTTGCTCGGCTCGATGAGATAAAGATAGAATCTAATAATCAGAAACAATATAGAATTGATTTTTTTAGCACTTTACCTTTTCAATTGTTCAAAAAAGAATTTTCATTCACAAAGAAGAGAGATATTTTTACCTACTTTCTCCAGCTATAGCTATCTAGCTCTTACTTTATTGCAGTCATCTTTCTTCGGGACAGCGCGCATGTCGTGTTAATTTCTTTTTTTTATTCAATCTATTTAACGAAAAATTGGCAAAAAAATGGAAGCACGAGAATTTCTTGAAAATTCCCTATAGTATAGGTATCATATACGAATAAGATACCCGATTAGATAATATCTGTGTAACAATAAAAATTTATGTTCCGGGGTTGACATATATTAACAGTTGCTGTTATAATTGAAATAGAGAATGTATCGATTTCGGTTTTTTATCTCATTAATAAAAAACCATTTTAGATTCAGATTCAAGAATTATTCAGGAATTTGTAGTTAAAGGTTGCTATTTGATTTGTCCCGAAATTTTTGCTTTTGTGACTGAAAGCTATACGTTTGTTTTTTTCAATAGAACAATAGAAAAAGGGAGAAGATCCCTTTGCAAAGGGGGATTAAAGAAAACGGAATTTAAGATACAAACACATCAAAAAAAAGTTTAGAACACCTTCCCTTTTTTGTTTGGTTTTTTGAGGGACGGGGTATTCTCATATCTTTGTATCATTTTGGCGGCATGGCCGAGTGGTAAGGCGGGGGACTGCAAATCCTTTTTCCCCAGTTCAAATCCGGGTGTCGCCTGATAGACAAGAGATTTGAAATAGTTTCTTCCGTTTTGTTGATAGAAAACTTTCTTTTTTTTTTTCCAACGGAAGCAAGTGTGGGAAAAGGACTCTTGAGACTTGTTTGATTCAAAATTCTAAGCCTCGGGAGGTTTGTTCTCTAACATTCTGTAAATCTTTTCGTCTCGGATTCAATGAAAAATTCATTCTAGTAGTGAAAAGGAATCGATAAATCTTGAAATGAGAGTCCTATCACTCCACTACTACTGTAGTGTTCGTCTACTGATTAGGTCTTGAATAAGATTGGGTAAGGATAGGTCGGACGAGAAAAAGAGAATTCCATTTTTCGTTTAGTTGGGGAAGGGGTTGAAGAAAAACCTTGTATACAGACTCATGTAAAGTATATGAGTGCTTCCGCATTTATTCAATATTAGTTAGATTAATAAAATTGAATATCTAATTAGATTTCTTTTTGATATTTATTGAAATCTTAAATAGTTCTAAATTTTCTCTAATCTTCTATTAAGATTCTTCATTTTTATTATGAAATAGATATATATTTATTTCATATATTATTTCATTTTAATCCAAGAATTGAAATTCTATTTCCATTATAAGAAAAATGAAATTCTTTCTTTTCGGTAACTTCTAGTCAAAGAATCTCAGAGGCTGTTTTCCGATTGTTTTAGAGAACGAATCGGGAGACGGTAAGGATTAGATCAAATGGAAATAAGAGATGCAAATAAGAGTATGAGTATGCAAAGTAATCTATCTTGATTCTATATTTTTGACTTTTGAGTTAATGAAATGGGGGGCAAAATAAAACATAGGTCTTTTTATTCCTACCTGTTACTAAGATGAATTCCCTTAATACTTCAAAAGATATCTCTGGATATTTTTTCTTTATGCTTAAGATTTTTTTATTCTACTAGAAATCAGATAAGAACTTGTTAGATGTTCTAATTGGATTTATTGGATTGTTTCGTCAATGGTGTTATCCCGGAATCTTTTTTTGACTCTGTACCAGCGATTCCACTATTATTATAAAATTTTTAGTGAAAAATAAATAAAAAAAAGAACATAATACAAGATAAAATAAGACAAGAAAGAAAAATTAGTAAACAATAAGAAAAGAATTCCTTCATATTGATAGAGATAGGAGACAAAATTGACATGGATATAGTAAGTCTTGCTTGGGCTGCTTTAATGGTAGTTTTTACATTTTCCCTTTCCCTTGTAGTATGGGGAAGAAGTGGACTCTAAGGGTACTACTAATTGAGTTAAGGGATCAAACTGTATCAATTGTTTTATAGCTGAGTTCTGAAATCTTTTAACTATTGAATTTAGTTATTTTATTAATTTTATTAATACTAATTAATGAAATGCAATTATATCTGCATTTTGGAATTCTATTGTATTCCAGTGGTGTAATGTATTCTATGTATAATATTGAAAATACTCTTTAAATCAAACAAATATTTGAATTGTTACCATCTTCGTATTTTGAAAGTCAAGGGAGTACAAATAATAGGAAATTAATTCCTATTCTAACCAAATTCTTTCTAAGATTTCTATTTCGATGAACTGGTTACCACCAATCTTTTCGAGATATGAAAAACTTTTTCATAGAACTCCCGGATCATCTGTCAATTAATTAATTAATTGATTTTTCAGAATGCTAAAAAGATTACTTTATTTATCATATTTTTTAATAAATATGATACCGAATAGGATACCGGGATTCTGAAAAGAATAAGAAATAAAAGAATTCAAATCAGAAGAATAAGAGTTGCTTTTTGATTATTTCAGATTGATTGGAACCAATACAAATCAAATAGATTAGATGAAACAAAGAAAAAAATGTGGACGTTATGTTATGTACATTCCATATATAGAATGTAAATTCTATATCGATATCTATCTATAGATAGTATGAATATGAAAATCAATATTTAAATTAAAGATTGGTACATATTAAACCTCTATTTTTATAGAATAAAGAAATAAAACATAGAGTCAAACTTTATATACTACAAGAATAGATAGTATAGTAGAAAGAAATAGATTTGATTTCTTTCTACTATACTATATGGATTTCATAGAATTTTGCTGATTGTAGTCTGATCATTTCATTTAAAACGAAGACCCAAAATTGAAATCCTTTTTTCATTTTTTTCATTCAATCATTGTGCGTTGATAAGAAATCAGAATTCATGTTTAAGTAAGATTTCAAATTAGTCACTTTGACTTACCGTTTTTACGTAAATTATAAGTAAAAAGGCAGTAGGAACTAGAATGAAGAGTGCAGTAGCTATAAATGCGAGAATATTTACTTCCATAATCTCTATGTTTTCTTTCTCTTTTATTTCTAAAAAATACTTCGGGATTTAATCCCATAGAAATGATAAACCTTTCGTCGGTAAATTCAATGGTATAAATTTGATCTCGATGATATCAAATAGGATCAATATCACGAATAACAATATCTGAGCTATCAAATCGATTCATCGTCGAGAATGAAATAGTATAACATAGGAAGATCTTTTATCCATACCAAATAAAAAAGATTACTTTCTGATGCAATCAAAAATTCCCTTTCCTTTTTTCTTTCTTCGAAAGAAAGAAAAAAAGGGGATCCCGTTTAGAAATGAGATTTTTTTGTTATTTTTATCCCCTTTCACACACGAAATAAATTGATATCTTTTTTTCATTGGATTTGTATCCATCGGGACTGACGGGGCTCGAACCCGCAGCTTCCGCCTTGACAGGGCGGTGCTCTGACCAATTGAACTACAATCCCAGGAAAAAATCGTATATCATACATACATATTGTTACAATTTCATTCAAACCTTTTCTTTTTCTATTTGAGATTCAAATCGTTGTACTGTAACTGAAAGAGGCGGACTCTTTTCTATATTGATATTTATATGGGTCTGCACTTTAGCGAGATCGACACGGATTACTCGTAATCCGTTCGTTATTGCCAAATCGATTGAAAAATGAATCAATGAAACAAAAAAAAGACTCTTTTTTTTTTACTTTAATCCTTTCCTTAGACTTTATACTTATGGATCCTGTAAGGAATTTAGCAAAATCCGAATTTGTGGAAAAAATATGTGATATGGAAAAAAGAAATAGCACTAGGGATAGGGATGTATGAAATCTTTATTCTTCCGTATCCGAGCCCATCGGTCATTTTCAGAGAACAACAAATGGGTTATATCATTTCATGGTGGATCAGCAAATTTTTGGGCCGAGCTGGATTTGAACCAGCGTAGACATATTGCCAACGAATTTACAGTCCGTCCCCATTAACCGCTCGGGCATCGACCCAGGAAGAATCAATTTCAGTCTTTATTGATAATCCCTGATCAATTTCCTTTCGTAGTATCCTACCCCCAGGGGAAGTCGAATCCCCGTTGCCTCCTTGAAAGAGAGATGTCCTAAACCACTAGACGATGGGGGCATACTTGCCCGACCGCCATTATACTATGTTCATAGTATGAACAGTTTTTTGAAATTGTCAATATAATGGAATGATATGATTCGATCAGAAGGATCTTTCCAGCTTTCAGAATTCCATAAAATCTTTTGATTCATCATTTCAATTTCGAAATTTTTCATTCCCATCACCAATCTATAATAAAAAAAAAAATAGAAAAAAGATAAGTAATGCGAAAGAAAACAAAAGAAAGATAGAATCCTTTCAGGGAATGATTGATTTGTTGGAAGAGGCGAGGCATTAAAACCTCATTTCTTTCACTTTCATTCAGTGTTAAGAAGATTTGATAGGTATATTTCTATCTCACATTAAGCCGGGAAAAAAACGAGAATAAATCTGGAAATTGGGTAAAAAGGATAGGGATCTATAAGTTATTGAAAGTTGTTTTTTTTTCAATTTGAATCGGTTTTGAAAAGATTCATTCCATTTATATTTATCAAATCTAATATAAATTTGAACTATAACTCTATTCACTAGGTAAATCCAATTTCTTGTTCCTTAATGAGTTGCTATGTACAAAAAATAGATCTATGTACATAGATTCTAATCTTATCTTATTTATATATATAAGTATATGCAGTAACGAATAGATGTACTAAACTCATATTGGCTGGTTCCTTATTCAGGAATTGAATCAAACGAGGCCCCTTTAACTCAGTGTGGTAGAGTAACGCCATGGTAAGGCGTAAGTCATCGGTTCAAATCCGATAAGGGGCTTTTGACTTTTTTTTCATAAAAAGAGCGGTATTCCTATTTGAAGGAAGAATAGAGATATTCTTGATATTTGTAAGAAGTTTCCTTTTGTAAATAAAAAAAAAACTAAGGAATAGTATGATTTCATTAAAAAATGGAATCATTAATTTTAATAAGTTATTGTTATCATTCTAATGAATTCGAATATAGTAAACTAATTCTAGTTAGAAAGTGAATCATTCTTATTTCTCGAAATATATTAATTTATTTAATTATATATATATTTTAGAATGTGATATCTCCTGATATTGTCAGATATTCCTATTTTCTATTATTCCAATCAAAAAAATGGGAAAGATTCTAAAAAAAAGTAAGTGGACCTAACCCATTGAATCATAACTATATCTACTATTCTGATATTCAAATTCGATAGAAATGAAATTTGAACAGTGGATCTTTTTTTCGTTTTTAATACCTCTTTGGTTTGGACTCCGCAAGAATCTGTCGATATTTCTGATTAAATCTTATTGTTCCTAGAGGTTCTATAGGAATAAATTGCTACTCCCCTCCTCCACGAAGAAGGGCTTATTCTATTCTAAGTTCCAACATACAAGTCATTTGACTTTCAAATATCTTTTTTCCGAATATCAGAAAAGAGAAAATCACATTTCTATTATTTCTTTAAGATATGATATATATCTATAGAAATAAGAAATAATAGAAAAATCTATCAAATCATGACTTTGCGTATCAAATATTTTCTTTTCATATCTATGCATACGAGATTTTTACGGCAATTAATGGATGCGAAAACGAAACTTTCACTTAAGAATCTATTCTTCTTAAAAAAATTCCATACAATATTAAAGAAAGGATCTGATAGATAAAAAAAAGTAAATAGAAAAAAATATTCGAATTTCTTACCTCGATCTGCAAACAAAAAAGTATACTTTGGAGTTTTTTTAATCTGAAAGAAAGGAAAATAGAACAAAGAAGGCAAGAAAAGAAATAAATGTAAAATAGTGTAAAATAGAAAGTAAAAATAGGATCCTCTAGTAGTTTCCTAGACATAGAAATTAGAAGAATATAGAAAACTATTTTTTTTATTTCACGAACAAGATTTAAGAAATTTAAGAATAAGATTATTTGGTAAAAGGAGAGTAGTATGTCTGGGGATCTACTGGGAACGAGAGTTCGAAAGGGGATCATTTGTTTCTTGAACAGTTCTTTCAATTTAATTATTTATCGGATTTACGAGTCATAAGACAATTCCTGATTCATGGCTTAGGGGATTTTTAAGAATAGAAAGAAAGGAATAACCGAATTAAGTTCATGGATTTGACCTAGGTTAGGTATCAATAGACCAAAAAAGGATTTTTCTATT